TAATATAACTCAATAATAAATTTATTTTTATTATTGAGTCAAGTCGATGGGGAAAGTGAGAATCCCCATCCTGAAAATGATAAAACATACTAAAACGAAAGGTGAACCCTTGTGCTTGCATTTATCCTTTTTTCAAACAAAAAAGTACCGTTAATTTTTCGAATTAAGTAGACAACAGAATTCTTATCTATATCAGAAACGAAAGAAAAAAGACGCCTTCTAAATTAAAACATTATGAAACTAATTATTTTTATTTATTTATAATTTATTTATTTATTATATATTATATATAAATTTATATATTTATTATATATAAATTATTTTATATAAAAATAATTTTATATAAATTTATATTATTTTACTATTATGATGTTAATTATAATTCTTATAACTTATAAATCTTATAAAAAAATTAGAAACAAAATTAGATTACTTTTCTAATTCGACCGATTCAGATTATTTATTGTATTGTTTGATTACTATTATTTATTTGTTACACAAAAAAAACTTTTAGAACTCCCGGTAGAAAGAGATTTCGCTAACGAAAAAGCTTTCAATGCTGCCCGATATCCCTTCCTTTTCCAAATATTTTTACGAATCCGTTTTTTTGAAATAGAGGTGCGTTTTTTTGGAACTGCCATTAAAAAATTATAATAGGTTCTTCGGTTGGATGTGAAAGACATCTATTGTTCAAAAAAAAAATTCTTTACTGTTCTCTATCTATTTATTATCTAAATTATACTCCCTTCATAAAAAAGGGGGATGTGTAAAAATCGCATAAAATATTACTAACAACAATCCCCTATGCCAAAAAATAGAATTGATTGAAGTTGATAAAATAAAAAAATCCAATACAAACAAAAAAGAAAAGATTGTGCGTTTCGTTTTCTTTCTATTTTCGTCGTGTTACATTTATACATGTAATAAAATACATCAAAAGTTTAATAACCCAACCCCTCTCTCGCTTAATTAAAATTAATAATTTATTAATTTTAATTAATTTAATTGGTCAAACTCGAAGAAAGAGTACACCCAACTTTAATTCTCAAATTCGAATGGGACTAGTAGTTAATCTGTTAAAGGATACAAAATACATAATTTTTTATTATATTTATATAAAGGCATTTTATTTGCCCTTTTTTTTTATTTTACATAAAATAAAGTGTTGGATATCATAGCATTTACTACAAATAGCTTTTATTGTAATGGAAGACAATCAATTAGTTACAAAACAAATTGTTTAATGATTCTGAATAACCGAATTACAATAAATAGTTTTTATTGATCAAGTTATGCGCTTTATGATTCATACCAAATACTGTTTTTGGTGTAATTATTTATCCTCGCTCTATAGATATAAATAAATTATTGTACTACGTAATAATTAGAATTTAAATTTTATTTAAGTTTTATTTTTTATATCTTATCTTAATTTTTTTTTATTAACTGACCCCTTTCAACAGAAAACAAATAAGAACCGGTGAATCAGAAACAATTAATTAAGAAAAATATTTTATTTTTTTTTTATGGAATATACATATAAATATTCATGGATTATACCTTTCATTCCACTTCCAGTTCCGATGTTAATTGGAGCAGGACTTCTACTTTTTCCAACGGCAACAAAAAATCTTCGACGTATGTGGGCTTTTCCGAGTGTTTTATTGTTAAGTATAGTTATGATTTTTTCAGCCCATTTTTCTATTCAGCAAATAAATCACAATTCCGTCTATCAATATGTATGGTCTTGGACCATCAATAATGATTTTTCTTTAGAATTTGGCTGCTTGGTTGATCCACTTACTTCTATTATGTCAATATTAATCACTACTGTTGGAATGATGGTTCTTATTTATAGTGATAATTATATGTCTCATGATCAGGAATATTTGAGATTTTTTGCTTATATGAGTTTTTCCAATACTTCAATGTTGGGATTAGTTACTAGTTCTAATTTGATACAAATTTATATTTTTTGGGAATTGGTTGGAATGTGTTCTTATCTATTAATAGGTTTTTGGTTCACACGACCTAGTGCGGCGAATGCTTGTCAAAAAGCGTTTGTAACTAATCGTGTCGGGGATTTTGGTTTATTATTAGGAATTTTGGGTTTTTATTGGATAACGGGTAGTTTTGAATTTCGGGATTTGTTTGAGATATTTAATAGCTTGGTTTATAATAATGAGGTTAATTTTTTATTTGTTACCTTATGCGCCTTCCTATTATTTGCCGGCGCAGTTGCAAAATCCGCCCAATTTCCCCTTCATGTATGGTTACCTGATGCCATGGAAGGGCCTACCCCCATTTCGGCTCTTATACATGCCGCTACTATGGTAGCAGCAGGAATTTTTCTTGTAGCTCGGCTTCTTCCTCTTTTCATAGTTATACCTTACATAATAAATCTAATAGCTTTGACAGGTATAATAACATTACTTTTAGGAGCCACTTTAGCTCTTGCTCAAAAAGATATTAAGAAAAGCTTAGCTTATTCTACAATGTC